ATTGTCCGATTCATGGGGATAAAAAAAAGTCTTTGTAGGACCAAAAGGAAAAATAGTAAGAAAAGGCATTTTTGTTACATGAGTATCCATTCGGTATGTTTTCTTCGAAAAAAAAGAAGTCCTTTCCCTTTCATTATTATTTATTTTTAATAAAGCAACTAAAGGAAAACTTTTTTTAATCGATTTTGGCTCTTCTTTACCCCATAGAGATATTGAATAGAAGGAATTTCCTTTTTTGCCACTGTAATTTTGAAAACGAACGTTTAAATGTCCTTCAAAAGTAAGTAAATAAACCCGAAACATATAAAATGCAGTTAATCCGGCTGTGAAAGAAGCAATTATTGCGAAAATCGGTGAATATAACCAACTATCATTAAGAATTTCATCTTTGGACCAAAAACAAGCAAGAGGTGGAATACCACAAAGAGAAAGTGTACCTAATAAAAAAGCAGTTTTTGTAATTGGCACGTGCTTTCTTAACCCGCCCATAAGAGCCATGTTCTGGCTTTTATCTGGAGCGTATCCAACAAGAGCTTCCATTGAATGAATAATTGATCCGGATCCTAAAAACAACAAGGCTTTCGAATAAGCATGAGTAATCAAATGAAATAAAGCGGCTCGATAGGACCCCATACCTAGAGCTAACATCATATAACCCAATTGAGACATTGTAGAATAGGCTAAACTTTTCTTAATATCTTTTTGAGCAAGAGCTAAAGTGGCTCCTAATAATACTGTTATTATACCTATAAAAGATATTAGATTCATTATGTATGGTATCGCTATGAAAAGTGGAAGAAGACGAGCTACAAGAAAAATTCCCGCTGCTACCATAGTAGCGGCGTGGATAAGAGCCGAAATAGGAGTAGGCCCCTCCATGGCATCAGGTAACCATACATGAAGGGGAAATTGTGCGGATTTAGCAACTGCGCCGCCAAATAATAGAAAGGCACACAAAGTAACAAATAAAAAGTTAACCTCCTTATTATAAATCAAGTTATTGAATATTTCGAACAAATCCCGAAATTCGAAACTACCCGTTGTCCAATAAAGACCTAAGATTCCTAATAATAAACCAAAATCCCCTACACGATTAGTTACAAAGGCTTTTTGACAAGCACTTGCCGCACTAGGTCGTGTGAACCAAAACCCTATTAATAGATAAGAACACATCCCAACCAATTCCCAAAAAATATAAATTTGTATCAAATTCGAACTTGTAACTAATCCCAACATTGAAGTATTAAAAAAACTCATATAAGCAAAAAATCTCAAATATCCTTGATCATGAGACATATAATTGTCGCTATAAAAAAGAACCAGAATTCCAACTGTGGTGATTAATATTGACATAATAGAAGTAAGCGGATCAATAAAGTGTCCGAACTCGAAAGAAAAATCATTATTGATGGTCAAAGACCATATGTATTGATAGATAGAACTCCTATTTATTTGCTGAATAGATAGATCGACCGAAAAAATCATAACTATACTTAACAAAAAAATACTAGGAAAAGCCCAAATACGGCGAAGATTTTTTGTTGCCGTTGGAAAAAGTAGAAGTCCCACTCCTATTAACATAGGAACTGGAAGCGGAACGAAAGGTATGATCCAAGAATATTGATATGTATGTTCCATAAAAATAATAATTTTTTTATTCTTAATTAATTGTTTCTGATTCACCGGTTCTTATCTCTTTTAAAAGAGATTACTAAAGTATTAAAAAAGCAACTGAAACTAAAATGGAATTTTCTATTCGTAGTTAGTTTGAACCTTTCTCAACTACTTCAAAAATTTGCAAAGTGAAAAATAACGAATCCTTTTATACTAAGTTTATACTAAGTAAGATTTTTGTAAGATTTTTAGGAAAACGTAGCAGCAAATTCCAATTTCCATTATTATTCCCTATTACAAAAATTTATGGACATATATCAAGACTAAAAAATTGGACAAAAAAAAAGAAGTACTTTATTTTGATATCAATCATCGGATGTCCCATAACTTTGCCTAATAAAAAAAGAACTAGGTATTTTTGTTTGTTTATTCAGAATAATTAACGAGTTTAATTCGGGACTGATTGATTGTGTTCTATTCTAATAAATGGTATTTAATAACCAATTACTAGAATTACTAGAAAAGAAAAAAGAAAAAGATTCAAGTTTTTTATTAGGTAGGTAAGGGTTCTTAAGCTTGTTCGATATGTATTTTTTATGTACAAATGTAACATCCCAAAAAGAGACAGAGATAGAAAGGTATCACAAATAACTCCGAAATACAAATTATTTTGCCTCGGATATTGTATGGAATAGGAATTGAAAAAAAAAAAATGATTTGTTTTAAACAATAGATGTCTTTCACATCCAATTTTTGTAATGAATAACTTTTTATTTTTTGAATGGCAGTTCCAAAAAAACGTAGTTCTATATTAAAAAAACGTATTCGTAAAAATATTTGGAAAAAAGGGGGATATTGGGCAGCGCGGAAAGCTTTTTCGTTAGCGAAATCCCTTTCGACCGGGAATTCAAAAAGTTTTTTGTACGACAAATAATTAATAAAACGTTGGAATAATTGGAATCCGCATCCACCTGACTCAAAAAACGAGCCGATTTAGTTTCGAATTTAGATTCCATTTTTTAATATAGAATAGAAAAATAGAAGTAAAAAAAATAGAAATAGAAAAAGTAAGTAATAAATAATAATTTTCATTCCCTACTGTTTTGAACCAATGGATTTGGCTACTGAATCGGTACTTTTTTTTATTTGAAAAAAAAAAAGAATAAAAAATTGAGAGTTTTGCCTTTATTTGTATTTGAATATGCTTTTCATTCCCGGGATGGGGATTCTTAATTTCCCCATCACCCACCCACTTATAAATAAGACAATAATAAAGGTTTTGTTTTGTCTTTTCTTTTTTTATATTTCTCCTTTTCTATTTCAATTTATGCTATTCTATAGCATAAATTGAAATCTTTAGACAAAAGCAATGAGTTGTTGAAACTAATTTTGAATTATCCTTTTTTTTTAACTTTCTGAATCATCACTCCAAGTGAGAATGAGAAAAGCGTCTTTCGCCATTTCGGCGTATTTCTAATTTCTATACGAATAGTATGCAATTTATAAGTAATAAAAGAATCCTATGTTTGAAAGGGAGGATCAATCTAAAAATATCGATTTTTAGAATTCGGATTTAGAAATAAATTTTTGAAGTAGGACAATAGAAATCGAAATTCTTTTATATAGTATGTATAGCTCGATACCTAATTGGTTTGATAAACCCTAAGACAAATTCATACTGAAAAAAACCTAACGATTATCACAAGACAAAAGTTATGCAAATTAAATCAAATTTTTTGAATTATTGGATATTATGCTTAAATTGTGATCGTGATCCATAAAAAAGAAAAAGAATATGTTATTGTTAAGTTAAATAAAACTGAAACCTTAAATAACTAAATAAAACGATAAAAAAGAGACTGTTTCAATCTCTATTGAAACAAGTTTTTATTCATCAATTGAATGCTTCCTAAAAACCAAAAGTATTTCATTGAAACTTTCTCTTTCACTTTCCATCTCGACGATTAAATAAAAATAAGTTATTATTATTTCTAGCAAGCCGCTATGGTGAAATTGGTAGACACGCTGCTCTTAGGAAGCAGTGCTAGAGCATCTCGGTTCGAATCCGAGTGGCGGCATAACATCTTCTAAAAGATATATAAAATAGAAAAAAATAGAAAAGCCCTATAATGAAAATGAATTGAATTTCCGACTTCCATTCCGTATACTCGAGAGACTTTCACTTTTTCCTTTTAATTTCATTTTTTATTTATGATATTTTCAACTTTAGAACATATATTAACTCATATATCATTTTCGGTCATTTCAATTGGAATTACAATCCATTTAATAACCTTATTAGTCGATGAAATCGTAGGACTATATAATTCATCAGAAAAGGGGATGATAGCTACCCTTTTCTGTCTAACAGGATTATTAGTAATTCGTTGGATTTATTCGGGGCATTTCCCATTAAGTGATTTATATGAATCATTAATCTTTCTGTCATGGAGTTTCTCCATTATTCATAGGATTTTAAAACATAAAAATCATTTAAGCGCAATAACCGCGCCAAGTGCTATTTTTACCCAAGGCTTTGCAACTTCGTGTTTGTTAACCAAAATGCATCAATCCGAAATATTAGTGCCCGCTCTACAAGTTCAGTGGTTAATGATGCACGTAAGTATGATGGTATTCGGCTATGCAGCTCTTTTATGCGGATCATTATTATCCACAGCTCTTCTAGTCATTACATTTCGAAAAGTGATAAGGGTTTTTGGTAAAAGCAATAAATTATTAAATGGAACTGTAACTGAGTCATTTTCCTTCGGTGAAATACAATACATGAATGCAAAAACCAATGTTTTACTAAATACTTATTTTTTTTCTGCTAGAAATTATTACAGGTATCAATTGATTCAACAATTGGATCATTGGAGTTATCATATTATTAGTCTAGGATTTATCTTTTTAACCATAGGTATTCTTTCAGGCGCAGTATGGGCTAATGAGGCATGGGGATCATATTGGAATTGGGATCCAAAGGAAACTTGGGCATTTATTACTTGGACTATATTCGGGATTTATTTCCATACTCGAACAAATAAAAAATCGGAAGGTTTTAATTCCGCAATTGTGGCTTCTATGGGCTTTGTTATAATTTGGATATGTTATTTCGGGGTCAATCTATTAGGAATAGGGTTACATAGTTATGGTTCATTTAATTAACAATTCACATCTAATTGAATTGCAAATTGAAGAAAAGAAAGGGCCTGATGAAGACAAACATAGGATGGCGCATATATATAAACGAAACTGAGTGGAAACCGCCGAGAACCTTTTGAATCACTCCACTACTTGATTCAAAAGGTTCTCACAAACCCAAAAGGGGTTTGGTTACAATTCAAATTTATTTTTTCTTTTTTTATTCATGAAAATTCTCTATAAAAAAATTAGATAGAATAGCTTCGACCTTGTCCACTGATAGTGACAGAACGAAATCCGGATAAATACCAATACCAAGTACGGGTAGAAGAATAGAGATCAAAACAAATAATTCCCGTGGTCCAGAATCAAAAAAATAAGAGTTTACGCCATTAAATAGCTTGTACCCATAAAACATTTGCCGTAACATAGATAATGAATAAATAGGAGTTAATATCATTCCAATTGCCATTACAAAAGTAATCAGTATTTTTGCTATTAAAAAATATTTTTGGCTAGTAATTATTCCAAAAAATACTATCAATTCCGCAACAAAACCACTCATGCCCGGTAATGCAAGCGAAGCCATTGATAAGATACTAAATAGCGTGAATATCTTTGGAATTGGTATAGCCAGTCCGCCCATTTCGTCGAGATAACCATGACGTATTCTATCATAACTCGTTCCTGCTAAGAAAAAAAGTGCAGCGCTAATAAACCCATGAGAAATTATTTGTAAAATGGCTCCGCTGAGTCCTGTATCAGTTATCGAGCCAATTCCTATAATTATGAAACCCATATGAGATACAGAGGAATAGGCGATTCTTTTTTTTAAATTGCGTTGGCCAGGAGATGTTAAAGCTGCATAAATTATTTGCATTGTACCTACTATGATTAACCAGGGAGAAAATAGAGAATGAGCGTGCGGTAATAGTTCCATATTGATCCGAACCAAGCCATATGCTCCCATTTTTAATAAGATTCCGGCCAGAAGCATACAAGTACTGTAATGGGCCTCCCCATGGGTGTCCGGTAACCATGTATGTAAGGGTATAATCGGTGATTTGACAGCAAAAGCAATAAGAAATCCAATATAGAATAGTATTTCCAGTGCCACGGGATACGATCGATTAGCTAATATTTCCAAATTTAATGTTGGTTCATTGGAACCATATAAACCGATACCCAAAACTCCTATTAATAGAAAAACGGAACCTCCTGCAGTGTACAAAATAAACTTTGTAGCTGAATAAAGACGTTTCTTTCCACCCCATGCTGATAGAAGTAGATAAACAGGAATTAATTCTAATTCCCACATGATGAAAAAAAGTAAAAGGTCACGAGAAGCAAATGATCCTATTTGACCGCTATACATTGCTAACATCAGGAAATAGAATAATCGGGAATTCCGAGTAACTGGCCAAGCCGCTAACGTAGCTAAAGTGGTGATAAATCCCGTCAATAAAATGGGTCCTAGGGAAAGTCCATCTATTCCCAATCTCCAGTAAAAACCAAAAAAATCGATCCATTTATAATCCTCTGCGAGTTGTATTAATGGATCGTCCAATTCAAAATGATAACAGAAGGCATAGGTCGTTAGAAGGAGTTCTAGCACGCATATATATATAGTATACCCCCTAGTCACCTTATTTCCTCTATGAGGGAGAAAGAAAATGAAAAAACCCGTGGCTATCGGAAAAACTACAATTATTGTTAACCAAGGAAAAAAGTTCGTGGTAAAGGCAAGATACACTCGAACCGGACAAAACCGTGCTCGAAAAATAGAATATATATTCTTAATTTTTTTTTTGATTTTTCGAGTACGGGTTTTTGTCGGTAATCAGTAAGTAAAAAAAATGTATTCAAAATAGATTCAAGTGGGGTTTTGGGGAACGTATCAATATCAATAAGCTAGACCCATGCTTCGAGTTGTTTCATGCCATAAATAAACTCGAACACTCAAGAAATCCGTTGGACAGGCGGATTCACATCTCTTACAACCAACACAATCCTCCGTTCTTGGAGCAGAAGCAATTTGTTTAGCTTTACATCCGTCCCAAGGTATCATTTCTAATACATCCGTGGGACATGCTCGGACACATTGAGTACACCCTATACATGTATCATAAATCTTTACTGAATGTGACATTGAATCTATCCATTTCTGAATTCATAAATTTTCGATCTAGTAATTTTGGAAATGAATCATATATTGAAACACCAGATCAATCAACGATTTACCAGAATTTTGGAATCAATCCATTTCTGGATCAACTGATAAGAGGGAACAAAGATACTTTGATTTTTTACGTTTTCGCCGATATGATCGAGGTTAGGACGTATTATAGATGCTAATTTGAATTTATGAATATTCTGATTTTGAAATACTATTTTATTTATTCAACAAAGTCGATTGATTGATACGAATCGATTTTCTGTTACGATAAATTGACGAAACAATAGCTGATCCGATAGCTGCTTCAGCGGCTGCAATAGCTATAACAAAAATTGAGAAAATATCTCCTTTTAATTGCCTACTATCAAAAAAATCGGAAAATGTTACAAAATTTATATTAACCGCATTTAGTATAAGTTCAAGACACATCAGGGCCCGGACAATATTTTGGCTCGTGATCAATCCATAGATACCAATAGAAAATAAATAAGCACTCAAAATAAGTACATGCTCGAGCATCATTGACCAACTCCGTACCAATTTCGATTCATTTCAATATGAACAATAAGTCAAGTGATTTGATTACTTATAATCTAACAAGTATAGAACAAAAGAATATATTGCTAATAGATCAAATCAATAAACTTCTATTTGATTTATACATGAAACAGTATTCAAATCGAATTGAAGGCAAATAGATGTGATAACACAGAAAAGTCGAATTTGGATTGCTGTTGCTAGTTATAAAGATTTTTTACTGACGAGCTACGGCAATTGCACCTATCAAAGCAACTAAAAGAATGATCGAAATGAGTTCAAATGGAAGAAAAAAGTCGGTTGATAAATGAATTCCAATTTGTTGACTGTTACTTATCAAATCTTGCTCTATAATCTGGTTGGATCGTGTAGTCCAAATAATCCCGTACCACGACGTATCTAGAATAGTAGTGAGTAAGGACAAAAAAATACTTGTACAAACCAGAGAAGTAACTCCATTCCCAATAGTCCAAAGATTCAAATGAAAATCGTTGGAATAGTCTGAACCATTCATGAACATTACAGCAAATATGATTAAAACATTTACAGCTCCTACATAAATAAGGAGCTGTGCAGCAGCTACAAAAGGCGAATTTGATAGAATATAGAATAAGGATATACAAATAAGAACGAATCCCAATGAAAAGGCAGAATAAATCGGGTTGGTAAGTAATACCACTCCCAGACCTCCTAATATAAGACCCGATCCTAGAAAAACTAAAAGAAAATCATGTATTGCTCCAGCCAAATCCATTATATTAAAATAAGAGATAAATAAATCGAAATGTTTTTTCATGACCTTATTGAACCGACCAGGCAATTTTTTTTTATGAGGCATTCCCGATTGAATTCAATTCAAATCTAATAGGTGTGAATTGATGTGGGTACAGTTATTGGATCAATTTCGTTCTTTTCTTTATTGGAAATGGCAGTTGGAAATTGAAAGTCTATATTTCGAAAAAATTGTGGATATATTAACAGACTTTCAATACAAATTAATTTGTACTTCTCATAATCCAATCTATAGTTGGGATTTGTACCAAACAAAGAGAAAGACCTTATTCCTTTATACCAACACGGAACCCTAGTAATTTCCAATAATAAAGAGATTTACCCGTTTTTTCTTTGAGACGAATTCAAAACTGTTCGAATTGTAAAATCGTCAATTACTGACATTGGTAAACGACCTAAAGCAATTTGATTGTAATTCAATTCGTGACGGTCGTAAGTAGCAAGTTCATATTCTTCAGTCATTGATAAACAATTTGTTGGACAATACTCAACGCAGTTACCACAAAAAATACAAATTCCGAAATCAATACTGTAATTAAGCAATCGTTTCTTTCGAATATCAGTTTCCAATTTCCAATCAACAACAGGCAGATCTATAGGACATACACGAACACAGACTTCACAAGCAATACATTTATCAAATTCAAAATGGATTCGACCGCGGAAACGCTCCGATGTTATTAATTTTTCATAAGGATATTGAATAGTTACAGGGAAACGATTTGCTTGGGATAAGGTAATCATGAAACTTTGACCAATGTACCTTGCAGCTCGTACTGTTTGTTGACCATAATTCATGAACCCAGTTACCATAGGGAGCATATCGGGAATATCTATGAATAAATTTTTTCTTTCTCTTGTTTGAGGTAAGCCGTGAATATAGTATCCCCTTTTTTTGTCTACAGTGAAAGGAGTTGGGAAGAGGTTGTTAATAATAGATTACCGAGAGAAATAGGTAAAAGAAATTTCCAGCCAAGATTTAATAATTGGTCCATTCTTAGTCTAGGTAAAGTCCATCTTGTTGTGATAGAAATGAACAAGAACAAATAAGTTTTAGCTAATGTAATAAAGATACCAATTGTCGTTCCAAAGATTCCATCCGCTTTATTTATTTCAAATAACTCAGGAACAAATATGTACGGAAGTGAAAGATTCCAACCGCCCAAGTAAAGAACTGTTACAAATAATGAGGAAACTAATAAATTTAGATAGGAAGCAACGTAAAATAAACCAAATTTGATCCCCGAATATTCGGTTTGATAGCCTGCTACTAATTCTTCTTCTGCTTCTGGTAAATCAAAAGGTAATCTTTCGCATTCTGCTAGGGAAGAAATTAGAAAAACGATAAACCCTATAGGTTGACGCCACAAATTCCACCCCCAAAAACCATATTTTGATTGCGCCCCGACTATATCAACTGTACTTGAACTATTAGATAATCATAGTCGGTGATAACATTACTGTTCCCATCGCTATTACAAAACCGTACATGAGATTTTCACCTCATACGGCTCCTCAGGGCCACAAATAAATGTAAGGACCGGGCAAGTATTCGTTATCTTGATATGGTTATAGCATAGATAGACTCGTGGAAGGTCCCCAATTATACCAATGGAATTCTGTCTGCTATAAGAATAAATCAAAAAGCATTTCTGAATCGATCTCATCCTTCAACTTTTTTGGGGTGAGTAATAACTTAATAAATCCTTCAATAAAATACTCTTTGTAGAAATATCTATTGATATTTCGAGCCATCATTTTTTTTTGATTACGAAAAAAAAATTAGACATTACATTAGTTCATGAATCATGACACAATTTTTCTTTCTATGAAGATAGGAAAGAAATACTATGAAGATAGGAAAGAAATAAGAAAAAAATAGCTTTTCTTTTTATTGTAATTTTATTTTTTTTTTCTATGTTTTTTTGTTCCTCTTCTTCTTTCTGAGAAAAAGGGGGCCTCAAAAAAGGAAAGGATTATTTCGTTCCCGATAGTAATTTCTTTAATTGGGGGATAGGAGCATACTCTGAATCGGAATTGTGGGGAGTACTGCCTGATCATTTCTACCAACTTAAAGCCCCAATTAGTATTCTTTTTATGTTATGCAGACGTATCTTTTTCGTTAATTTACATAATCTCCATTACTAATTCTTTGTGTGTATTTTAGTGTTCCTTATTATCCACCCATTTTTTTTTCAACCCCCCGTTCGTTAATATATGTATTGTAATACATTCAAACATATAGTGAAAACTCCATACGGTTGACTTTTGAGCCCGCTTCAAGCTAGGATGACCAATCAACTAATCTTGGGGTAAAGGGCATCTTCCACTTTTGTTTACTTTCACTTAACTCTTGTACATAGGAAATGAGACTCAATCTGCTTTTACTGCGAATTTAGAAGTTGTTTTCTTTCACTCATATATAACTATCTAATTTTTTTATTAACCTAAAGAATAAATAAATGGATAAAAAAAAATGCGGATATCCATTTAATTTCTTTTTTTTTCTAGAAGGAAAAGAAAAGCTTATATTTTAGCGAATCGCACGTAGAGATATTGATAAAACACATAAAGTTAATGGTATTTCATAACTAATCGATTGAGCAGCAGCTCGCAGACCACCTAAAAACGAATATTTATTATTTGATCCATATCCTGACATAAGAAGTCCAATAGGAGCAATACTTGAAACGGCAATCCATAAAAAAATACCAATATTGAGATCAGCTAAAACAAGGTGATAACTAAAAGGAATTACTGAATAACTTAGTAGAATTGATATGACTGCTATAGATGGTCCAATACTGAAGAAACGAGTATTTCCTCTAGCTGGAAGAAGATTCTCTTTGAAAAGTAGTTTTGTTCCATCTGCTAAAGCTTGAAGAATTCCGAAAGGGCTGGCGTATTCAGGGCCAATACGTTGTTGTATTCCTGCAGATATTTCTCTTTCTAACCACACAATTACTAGTACACCTATTGTGATTCCTAATACAAGAGTCAAAATAGGGGCAAACACCCGTATGGTCCCATAGAGCTCTTTTAAGGATTCCAATCGGGAAAAAGAATTAATATCTTGTACTTCTGTTGTATCGACTATCATTTCAACGATCAACTTCTCCCATAATGATATCTATACTACCTAGTATCGTCATAATATCCGCCAATTTCATTCTTTTAACTAACTGAGGAAGAATTTGCAAATTGATAAAACCCGGTGGTCGAATTTTCCATCGCCAAGGAAAACTACTTTGATCTCCTATCAGAAAAATTCCCAATTCTCCTTTTGGGGCTTCGACTCTCACATAAAGTTCTTGTTTCGGTAATTCAAAAGTAGGAGAAGGTTTTTTACTAATGAATCGATCTTCAAAATCATTCCATTCTGGATCGCTTTCTCTAGCAAAGCATCGGATTTCTAAATTCTCATAGGGCCCCCCCGGAATTCCTTCCAAAGCCTGTTGAATAATTTTTACGGATTCTGTCATTTCACCGATTCGGACTAAATAACGAGCTAATGAATCTCCTTCTTTTTGCCACTGGACTTCCCAATCAAATTCGTCGTAACACTCATAATGATCCACTTTACGAAGATCCCATTCTATTCCAGACGCTCGTAGCATTGGTCCTGATAAACCCCAATTTATTGCTTCTTCTCCACCAAAAATGCCTACTCCTTCAACTCGTTCTAAAAAGACAGGGTTTCGTGTAATAAGTTTTTGATATTCAACAACCCCCGTTAAAAAATAATCACAGAAATCCAAACATTTCTCTATCCAGCCATGGGGTAAATCGGCCGCTATCCCTCCGATACGAAAATAATTATGCATCATTCTCATACCGGTGGCAGCTTCGAATAGGTCATATACTAATTCTCTTTCTCTGAAAATATAGAAGAAGGGAGTCTGTGCACCAATATCTGCCATAAAAGGGCCGAGCCATAACAGATGAGAGGCTATACGACTCAACTCCAACATAATTACTCTGATATAGCTGGCCCTTTTAGGTACTTGAATATTTCCCAACTGTTCTGGTCCATTTACAGTTATTGCTTCTGTGAACATAGTAGCTAAATAATCCCAACGTGTTACATAAGGCAGATATTGTATAATTGTTCGGTTTTCCGCAATTTTTTCCATCCCTCTGTGTAAATAACCCAATATCGGTTCACAGTCAATAACATCTTCGCCATCGAGAGTAACGATGAGACGAAGAACACCATGCATTGATGGGTGGTGAGGTCCCATATTTACTCTCATAAGGTCTTTTCCTGTAGCTAGTATACTCATTGGTTTTTCCTCGATTCATTCTTACATGAATTGTTGAAAACAAAAAGAAGTTATCAAGATTCAAAATCTAATAAATCAAATAATTCAATAATTCAAAATTCTTTTTTCAAATTAACGATTTTTTGACTCCCGGATATTCAACTGACTAATTAATTCTTTATAACGTACTCTATTTTTCTTTGACAAATAAGAAAGTAGCCGTTGGCGTTTTTCCAGAACTTTCCGTAAACCCCTCTGAGATAAATAGTCTTTTCTGTGCAATTCCAAATGGGAAGTAAGTCTTTGTATCTTATTAGTGAAACTTAATACTTGAAATTCAACAGACCCGCTGTTTTCTTTTTTTTTTTCTTGAAAAGTAACTGAGATGAATGAATTTTTTACCATAAAACGAAACCCTCTTTTCCCTTTCTTTTAATATGAAATTTACTGATCAGTAATAATAATGTTAGTCATTTGAATTGAATATACACAATCATCTTAAAGCCGTTATGAACTTCCGATAAAATCAATCAACAATCAATCCCATTTTCGATTTGATTAGGGATAAAAAAGGATGGTATATTTCTTCAAAAGAGAAAAAGCGAGACCTAAAAAAAATTCTGTTAATTCATTTATAGATCTAACCAATCCGTATGTCCTTAAAGTGGTATCCTGTATCATAATGGAATGTAAGACAAGGCATGCGTCCATCTCTTTGTTTTCATATACCAGGTATGGTACGCGATCGATAAGAAAAACGTACTAGTAACAAATTTGCAATCGTGGATACATATGTATCCTTATCATACTGAAACGACTGCCATTATTGGTATTAAACCAATAGCGATTCATACAAACTAAATCTTCTAATCGATAATTGGGCCAAAGAAAGAACTTTAATTTAATTAGTTTCTTTTTCTCTCTAGCAAGATCTTTGCTTTTATCCAAAACGTGACTCCCTTTTTTTACGTTATTACAAAATACGGAATTTCTCTGAATACCATTTTGATTCTTCCAATTGAAACAAATCAGAGTTCTCAATTCTCTACGACGGTTGGGGAATAAAATATTTTCAGGAACAAGCAAATCATAATTCTTTTTGTCTCTATTTCCAGTCATTCTTTGAGGTCTTGCAATGGATTCATAATTTTTTTTTTTATGAACATTGCTTTTTTCTCGGTATCTTTTAGTAATTTGGCGCTTATTCTTATGAACCAATGAAATACCTACGATTTGATATATAAAAAACTGTCCATCGTTTTTTACAGACAGACGAAGCGGTTCGATAATAAATATTCCCCCTTTCACCAATTCTGTAAGAGTGAAATCCTTATGAATCATCAAAATATCCAGACCCATTTCTCCCCCTTGAATAGAGGATATAGCAATTTCTCTTGGATTTATCAGTCGAAGCAGGAGACAATAGATCTTGATATTATTTATTATTCTTTGATTTAAAAAAGAATCCCATCTCAACTGAAAATGCAAATACTTTTTTAGGAAGAAATAAAGTTCTGCTTCTGTGTTGTTCTTGTATTGTTTTTCCGTTCTACGTTTTTTGATGTCTGATCCCGAAGAATTTGCTTCAACATCTTTTTCTTGGTTTGAGAGAATTGACCCAAGACTTACTTGGTTTTGTGCATCTGATCGAGGATTCCCTCGGTCTGGGGGTTCTTTTTCTTCTTTACTTCTATTGTATAATTCAAGAGAGTTTTTTTGATTCGATGATATAAAAAGATCTTCCTTTTTCTTTCGAGTTATTTTTTTATTCCCATTTTCATTTCCCTTAAAACTGAAAAGAAGTAATTTGATTGGTATGATCCACGGTTTTTTTTTATATGCATTAAAAAATAGCACTAATTCTCGGAAGAACCAAAGCTCCAGATTTGATATAGGACAACTTAGTATTGCTTCATTCATTCCCATCCAATCAAAAAAGAACTTTTTTTGATTGGATGGTTTAATTTCTTCATCTTCATGAATTGTAAGATAAAAAAGAACTTTCTTATTAATTTCATCAATTATTTGATACTTATCAGCCCCAATCTTAGTATTTTGATTCCTGTTGGTACCAATATCAACCCAGACTTCAATATCAACCTTATTTCTAAGACAAAAATCGAGAATTCTCCAATCAAAAAATTTTCTATCCGAAAATTTATCCATATCCATAATATCATCTTCTTCTAGATAATTATTAATAGGGATACCTCCCAACATATCAAATAATTTGCCTTCCCTTATGTTGGAATTAGAAAAGATTTCTTCTTTATTATTTACTTGGAATAATGATTTATGAATATACGAGTCTTTCTTATCTTCATAATTAATAGATTTATATGATAAAAGATCATATCTATAGTGTTTTTTAAAATTCTCTTTTTGATTCTGTAATGGATTCGCTTCAAAAAAATTTTGTTTGTCGGAATGAGTTAATCTATTTTTTTCATATGAATCCTTTTTGTTTAAATCTTTCTTTTGAGCCATACTGTGTTGATTGGCTCTATTTCGCCATTTTTGTGGTACTAATATAGGCCATCTTATCCGAGATAAATCGGATTGATATTGATAATGACCCTTTAACCAGTTTTTCCATTGATTCATTTCAAAATTCAAAAAAGATTCATGTCTTAATTCGTAATGAAATATTCCTTGTTTTTTAAAATAATCTTTTATTTCCTTCTTAAGAAAAAGGGATGTTCCGTCATATTGAAAGACAAATCTTAAATTATAAAAGTGAATAAGTTGGGTTTGTGATAATTTGTAAAATACATATGCTTGTGATTGTGAGAAAAAAGAGAAATCATAAGAAATCTTTGAATTCTTATTACTAACCTTAGAAAGTAATTTTTTTATAGTCGAAATAAAGTGAATTCCATTTTTACTTGTTTTATTAATTCTTTCCTGATTTGTTTCATTATTGTGGATATTTTTCTCAATAATTTTGATTTTTTTTGGTGATTCAAAAAAAAAAATTGCATTGATTCTTAGAATATTGACAATAGCTAGAAAAATTTTTATGTATATCCTTTCAATGAAAAATTTTATAAAAAAATATGATTTACCAATTAATCGAGTATTTCTTTTTTTTAATATTTGCCAAATCTTTTTGGACGCTCCTAATATTTTAGGACGATAACTTGTTTTGTTCGAACTAATATTTATTTCGTAAGTTAGCAGTCTTTTTTTCTTTTCTTTTGTAATTTTTTCTATTTTCTTTTTTATTATGTTTGTTCGATTAGTCAGATCTTTTATTTTTTTTTCGGGCAGTGCTAAGTTTGTCCAATCCATAGATCGAATTTGAATGGACGATTCGTGAATCATCTGATTACTCATTATCAAATCTTTTTTATCTTCACCCAATTCATCTATTTCTCGCAATCTAAATAATGGAATTTGGTTTGTTTTTGAAAGTTCTTTTACTTTTAGTAATAGAATTCTTTTGATGACCCATCTTTTTGTTTCTTTTGCGATTTGTTGAAAAATTTTTGTTCTTTCTTTTAAAACTCTTAAAGACTTTGTTTTCAATTGTCTAATTTTTTTTTTTAGTTCTTTGAAAATGGGTTTAAAAAACGAAGGTCTTTTTCGGGGAGGACCAAAAGGCAATTCCGCTTCCATTCCCCAAACTGTTAAAAAACAAAAATCGTTGTTTTTTTGTCCCCTTTTTTTTTTCATTGCATCTTTATGAGGGAATTGTAGCTTAGATTTGTGCCAGGGTTTCAGGCAAAAAGGAAATAGGATCTTTATCTGAATACCCTCTGTTAACCAGTTTTTCGGAAATTCTCGTTCGGATAATTGAACACCGTTATGGGTGCATTTTACATACATTTCCCTATTCCAATCCTTTAAATCCTCGGACCATTCAGGAATTTGAAATAAGAGCATGCGAGCAATATTTTTAGCTATTATCAGTGAAGGTAATATAATATATTTTCTAAGAATCGATTGAGTTAATAATACAAAACTTCTGAGTACTTGAGCAAAAAAAAATGTATTCCAGATTTCTGCTATGGGTATCTCTGTTTTTTCTTTTCTTTTGTATTTTTCTCTTTTGTCCTCCTCTTGGTTATCAATTTTTTTTTGCTTTTCAATTTTAGAATCAGAAAGTTTTTGGTCTTTTTGTTTCCACATCCAATTTTTAAAAATTACTTTCATCAGTTCGGAAATATCAAAAGAAAAAAAAAAAGGTTTGTCTAGCCTGTCCAAAAAAAGCGGGGAATGCACATTTGCTTGAAACAGTTCCCAAGTAATAGTTTTACGTCTTTGTGCGCGCATAGAGCCTTTGATTAGACCTCGACGAAAATCCGATTGTTGTGAATAATGGGTCAAATTCACTTTCTTTGCTTGCTTAGGACTCTTAGTATATTTGGTATTAATATACGTAGAGGTATTTGGCTTTGGCTGGTTATCAGTAAAAATAACTACATGTTTGAACTTTCTTGAACGAATTGCCCCTGCTACAGTTTCGCCCCTGTTTTTCTTTTTTTGTCCTAAATCGGTAATTGAGTTGTATGACCAGCGAGGAACTTTTTTACTAATTTCTTTTATTCCAATAGAGTTTTTTCTAATTCTTTGGTCGTTGGGATCCGTTATAACTACATCGAATAAAATTTTTAAAATTAGTATTCGATCTTCTGAATCAATTTTTTCTTGTGTTTGTTCTGGAAATAAAGAACGTACTTTTTTTGTTGAAAATAATTTTATACGAAACCTATCTAGTGTCTGCTCAAATTCGGGATAATTCTTAATAAGAAGAAGACCATGAATTTTATTTATCCAAAACGTACCGATGTTCTTTTTGCTAGAAGTTTCATTTAGCGTTAGGGGTGAAAAAAAAAAATCGATTCTTCCACGATAAGGTCCATGCAAAAAAGGATCATATTTTTTAGGTAAGTATTCTTGTTTAGTCTTATCATTACACAATTGAGTCCTTTTTTCAAGTACATTCAGAGTACTAGATCCTTTATCTAAAACT